GGTACATGTTGGTAACCTCATTATCCACGAAATTGACAGTTTTACAGGCATAAAATGTATGACGAGACCATTGAAACAACTGATCCTTTTGTTTTTGAATAGAAAATCATTGTTTCTTCACAGTTTCTTCACAATTGATATAGCTATTGAACGATCTTTTGGGATAATAAAGATCTCCTCAGGTAGGACTTGAACCTACGACCAATCGGTTAACAGCCGACCGCTCTACCACTGAGCTACTGAGGAAGAACAATTTGGAGAGTTCAACCCTAGAAACATTGACTTAGAATCAATCTACTAGTCCATAAACCCTTCGTAGATGAAAAGTTGAGTATCAACATTATACGCGAAAGAAGTAACGATAGCAAGCAATCCCTACCATAGTCTCCACGAAAACTATTTATAAGACAAAGGGGAGGTCAACCATCACCATCATGATCTTCTTTCCTCCCCGAGATGCTTATTGATCGAGCAACTTTCACGATGCTGCAATCGATTTGATAAGTAGACTATTTCTACAAGAAAAGATCATGGTGAAACTCTTTTTTGGACTTTTAGTAATCCGATTCAATCATAAAATAGTGAAATACTCCTTTCTTCACTTTTAGGCCTAGTCCAGTAGAGTCTTCGGACTGATTTTTCGAAACACGTGATACGATTCCATCGGATTTGCTGGGTATTTTCGGGTGATCCAGCCGTTAGATCGTAATAAATAGCTAGAAATATTTATTCATAATAACATGAAATATGTTATCATGAATAAATATTATTCAAATGATATAACTATATGGAAAAGACAGGAACATACAGGAAACTAAAAAGAATAAATATGAAGATATAGAAATATTTATTCATAATAACATGAAATATGTTATCATGAATAAATATTATTCAAATGATATAACTATATGGAAAAGACAGGAACATACAGGAAACTAAAAAGAATAAATATGAAGATAGCTGTTTATGGGAAAGGTGGAATAGGAAAATCGACTACTAGTTGCAACATATCCATAGCTTTGGCAAGACGTGGAAAAAAAGTTCTGCAAATTGGTTGTGACCCCAAACATGATAGTACTTTCACTCTAACTGGATTTCTAATCCCTACTATAATAGACACTCTACAATCTAAAGATTATCATTATGAAGATGTTTGGCCTGAAGATGTAATTTACAAAGGTTACGGTGGAGTTGATTGTGTGGAAGCTGGAGGTCCTCCAGCAGGGGCTGGATGTGGAGGTTATGTAGTTGGCGAAACTGTCAAATTATTGAAAGAATTGAACGCATTTTACGAATATGATATTATTTTATTCGATGTTTTGGGTGATGTAGTATGTGGGGGGTTTGCTGCTCCATTGAATTATGCCGACTATTGCATAATTATTACTGATAATGGTTTCGATGCTTTATTTGCAGCTAACAGAATTGCAGCTTCGGTTAGAGAAAAAGCTCGTACACATCCACTTAGATTAGCTGGTTCAGTTGGTAATCGTACTTCGAAAAGGGATCTTATCGATAAATATGTAGAGGCTTGTCCAATGCCTGTTTTGGAAGTTCTACCTCTGATTGAAGATATTAGAATTTCTAGAGTAAAAGGTAAAACTTTATTTGAAATGGTAGAATCTCAATCTACTTTAAAATACGTTTGCGAGTTTTATTTAAATATAGCTGATCAAATTTTATCTGAACCAGAAGGAGTTGTACCAGAAGAAATTCCGGATAGAGAATTATTTAGTTTACTATCCGATTTTTACTTAGATCCCGTTAATACTATGGATGTTAAAAATGAAAAAACTACTTTAGTTGATTTTACAATAATATGAGATATAAATAATTCTTTTTTATTTTGTCCGGTACATTCAGTCAAAGAAATCTATATATGTCAATTAAGATATCTGAAACTCTCACTTTTGAATGCGAAACAGGTAATTATCATACTTTTTGCCCAATCAGTTGCGTCGCTTGGTTGTATCAAAAAATCGAAGATAGTTTTTTTTTGGTGGTCGGTACAAAGACATGTGGATATTTCCTACAAAATGCTCTTGGAGTTATGATTTTTGCTGAACCTCGTTATGCTATGGCAGAATTAGAAGAAGGTGATATTTCAGCGCAATTGAACGATTATCAGGAACTAAAACGATTATGTCTTCAGGTAGGAAAAGATAGAAATCCCAGTGTCATAATCTGGATTGGTACTTGTACAACGGAAATTATCAAAATGGATTTGGAGGGTATGGCTCCTAAGTTGGAAAATGAAATAGGAATTCCTATTATAGTAGCAAGAGCAAACGGATTGGACTATGCCTTTACTCAGGGAGAAGATACTGTACTAGCTGCTATGGCGCATCGCTGTCCGGAAGAAGAAAATTTGATTAGAAATCCACAGAAAAATGAGAAAAAATCTATGGAAAAATTGTTTTCTTCTCTTCCCATTGAAACGGAAAAAAAAATTAAAAAATCTCTAATTAATCGACAAAACAGATTTTCGTTAGTTCTTTTTGGTTCTTTACCTTCAACGGTCGCTTCTCAATTAAGTTTAGAATTAAATCGCCAATCTATTAATGTATCAGGTTGGTTACCTGCGCAAAGATATACAGATTTACCTATCTTAGGTAATAATGTTTATGTTTGTGGTGTTAATCCATTTTTGAGTAGAACAGCGACAACTTTGATGCGACGTCGCAAATGTAAATTAATTGGAGCACCTTTTCCTATTGGTCCAGATGGAACTCGTGCTTGGATTGAAGAGATTTGTTCTGTTTTTGGTATAGATACGCAAGGTTTGGGGGAGAGGGAACAACAAATATGGGAAAGTTTGAGAAATTATCTTAATTTAGTTAATGGAAAATCTGTTTTTTTCATGGGAGATAATCTTTTGGAAATCTCCTTAGCAAGATTTTTAATTAGATGTGGAATGATCGTTTATGAGATTGGCATACCATATATGGATAAGCGTTATCAAGCTGCAGAATTAACGTTTTTACAAACTACATGTAAAAAAATGTGTGTACCAATGCCTAGAATCGTAGAAAAGCCTGATAATTATAATCAAATACAGCGTATGCGTGAATTACAGCCTGATTTAGCAATAACTGGAATGGCTCATGCTAATCCATTAGAAGCTAGAGGAATTAACACAAAATGGTCGGTAGAATTCACTTTTGCTCAAATTCATGGATTTACTAATGCAAAAGATGTTTTGGAACTTGTAACGCGTCCTTTGCGCCGTAACAATAATTTAGAGAACTTAGGTTGGACGGACTTGGTTAGAGAAGGATAATAGAAAAAAGCCGAAAGCAAGGGGGGGGGTTATTTTTTAGATCATTATTTTATATTGAATTAAAAAATAACCCGTTCTTTTAAAACATATGAACTTTAATTCTATTGTAATCCCACCCTATCTAGGAAGGTTTTTTATTATGATAACAAGCATTCCCTTTTTGATTTCTATTCCGTGGATTCCGATATTAACATGGATAAAATTTTCGAACACCTTTATTTTATTTGGACTATATTATGGATTTCTCACTACGTTACCTATTGGCCCTTCTCAACTTTTAGCTATAAGAGCTTTTTTATTAGAGGGAAATCTTGGCGGAACTGTAGCTATTAGTGGTTTGATAATTGGACAATTGATAATCTTTTTATCGGTTTATTATTCACCTCTTTATATAATATTGATAAAACCCCATATATTCAGTTTATTACTTTCATATTACATTTTCTTTTATTGGTACAGAATAAAAGATCTTTTGAGTTATCAATCGTTGAGACCAATAATATCACTTGGGGATTCTAGAGTATATCATTTATTTCTCGATAGTATGATTTTTCAATTGTTAAATCCTATTCTTCTACCAAGTCCTATATTAGCAAGATTATTAAACATTTTCTTTTTCCGATATAGTAATAATATACTGTTTCTAACAAGTACTCTTTTAGGTTGGTTTTGTGGACAATATTTATTTATCTATTCCAGTAAAATACTGTTATTTCGTATAGAATCCGATTCACCTATACTTTATCTTTTGGTAAAACGCATAATTCATCGGATCTTTAGTATTACCCTATTAAGTTTTTCCTTGTTACATCTCGGCCGAATTCCAGTGCCTTTCATTACAAAAAAAATAATTGAGAATTTTTCAAAACGAGAAGATTTACTATTCTCACAAAAATCATGGCCCAGTTTATTTTTCGATTACCGGCGGTGGAAGAGACCGTTGCGATATATAGAGAATAGTCGTTTTAGTACTCAAGGTCCCGTGAAGAAGAGAGTATCTCAATATTTTTTTAATTCATGTCTAAGTGATGGGAAACCAAGATTATCTTTTACATATTTACCTAGCGTGGCCATTTTTGAAAAAAATTTTGGGGAGGATTTTAACTTCTCTACATGTAACTATTTCCTAAAAGACTGGGTAAGAACTAAAGAAAAAAATAGAGAATATCTATATAATGAATTTCGATACAGAGTAAAATTTTTATATAGTGAATTTAATATGACGGAAGTTATGCAGAGAAAAGTAGGATTATCCAATTTAAAAGAAAAAATTTTTATGAAAGGTTATGACCCTTTATTAATGCAAGGTTATGAAACAATCAGTATAGCGAAATCATCATGGCTTGTAAACGAGAAATATAATGAGTTAAGGAAAAAGCAAAAACATCAATTTTTTCTTGAAAAAAATAATAAACTTAAAGATTGGATTTCTAAGCAATGGAAAGAAATAGAATATAAAAATTTTGTATTACCTTGGGAACCATTAACCAGAGATGCTCGCCGTATTTTAGGTTTACTTATTAGTAAATCAAAAAAAGGAAATGTTGGACAAAATTTGAAACAAATCAATTTTTTTGATGCTGAGACAAAAATGGAGCCAATTGAAACGAATAATTTATCGATTGTAAATGTACGTAAAAAAGTTAATCGAAAATCAAATCTTAGTTGGGAATTCGTCTTAAATTTATCTCCTCGACAAAAAGCATTATATTTTAATTACTTGGAAACGGATCAATTGAATACATTCAAAAATTATTGGAAAAATTTTTCTTTTGGTGACATTACCCGAATAAAAAACTTTTTTTCTCGAATTGATAAAAAATTACTATTTCGAGAATTGAATAAGGAAATACCACGATGGACACCTGATTCAAAAAATGATAAATTTGATGTAATCGCTATTGGAGTAACTGATATTCGCCAAAGAAAAGTTAAAAACCTTGGATATTTGATAAAGGGAAGAGATAAGAGAAGAAAAATTGTAAGACGTTTTTCACAACAGTCTGATTTTCGTAGAAAATTGGTCAAAGGTTCCATGCGTGCTCGAAGACGTAAAACTTTAATATGGAAAATGTTTCAACTAAAAATAAATTCTCCATTTTTTTTACGAATAATAGAGAAACCTATTTTTCTTGAAAATAATTCCTATGGACATGGGCAAAATATTTCTGGATCAAAATCAATACTTGAAAATAATTTAAAAATAAAAAATTCATTTTTTCGAAAAACAAAAGCAGATCGTCTTGCAATAGCAAATCGATGGGATTTTCCATTGGCTCAATGGGGAAGGAGTTGGTTGTTAATGATACAGTCACATATTAGAAAATATTTGTTGCTCCCGCTATTAATAATACCAAAAAATTTTAGTCGTTTATTCTTATTTCAAAGCCCTGAATGGAATGAAGATTGGTCTGAATGGAATAAAGAGATTCATATAAGATGTACTTACGACGGGACGGAAGTTTCAGAAAAAGAATTACCAGAACAATGGCTAAGAGATGGTCTTCAAATAAAAATAATATACCCTTTTCGGTTAAAACCTTGGTACAATACCAAATCTCAAAATGATAATTCAGAAAAAAATAAGGAAAATTTTTCTAAATTGCTAAAAAAACGAAGATTTCATTATTGTTATTTAAGTGCTTGGGGCTTTCTAACTGACTTACCTTTTGGTAATATGAAAGAACAACCTTCATTTTGGAGACCAATAAATAGGGAATTGAGAAAAAAATGGAAAAAAAATATATTTCGAAAATTTTTGGCACAAGTAAATAAAAAACCATTAACAGCGTCTGATAATTTTATTTCGAAAAAGATCAACCGTGGGATCAAAAAAATACCCAAATTGAACTTGTATTCTAGCAAAAAATATGCGAAACGTGTTAAAAATGCTCAGATATTGTTAGATAAAAACAATAATTTTGTTTTGGAAATGAAAGAAAATTCTAAATATGAAAAAGTAATTTATATAAAAGATTTGGAAGATTTACTTTTGGAAAGAGCTAAATCGCAAATATCTTTTAACAACAGTCAAGAAAAGAATTCTTTCGTCAACGGAAACATCAAGAAGAGAAAACTAATTAAACGAGTAATTCAAGTCAAACAAACCATTATTCGATTCTATAGAAAAAATATCGAATTAATAAAAAAATGGTTTTCTAGTTTAGAAATAAATATTAGAAAAATCAAAATGAATTCTAGAATAGAAACAGAGATTATGAAAGAATTAATTAGAAATCGAATTAAAAATTGAGATAAAAAAAATATTTAATTGTTAATAATAAACTATTGAAAAAAAAACTTACATCAATCCTAACTAAATGATGATATTACTGTCTCAAGCGTATGTGCTCAGGAAAATTTGGGGAATAGAAACAAATAATAAATCTTATTTAAAATGTTTATCAAAGTCTTGGACATTTGATTTATTTATTAAAAATAATTTCAAAATTTTTTTGCAAGAACACGGAATTACAAGTTATTTCAAACTTTTCAATTTTAAAGAAAAAAATTGGAAAGAATGGATAAACCATTTTAATCGATACAACTTATCGCCAAGAGTATGGTATAGTATCGCGCCCCAAAAATGGCGTTTCGAAGTTAGCGAACATTGGAAAAAAAAGAAAGTTTTTGATATCGGAGAAAAAGAAATTTTACTTATTTCAGAAAAACTTGATGAATCTTCTACATTTTATAAAAATTCCCTAATGGAAAGAACTGGCAAAAATAACAAATTATTTCGAAATAATCTTTTCACTTCCAAGTTTTTCGATTCAAACCAAAACCCACTAACTCACAAGTTTTTGCAATTGAATAAAAAATCTGGTGATGATGATATTATCGCAGATAAAATACATAAATATTTTTTCATTTTCAATAAAAAAAGAATTTTTCCACATTCTTTAGCGGGGAAAAATAATATATTATTCGAATATAATCTCTTATTATGGTTTTTACCCGAATTTGTTGAACGGAAGGATGGAAAGAAATATAAGAAAATATGGAGTTTGGACACTTCTCTTACCAAATATAAAAATTTAGAAATATTTCGAAATAAGGAGTTACTTAGAGAAAGGGAACTTAATCAATCTATTCGTCAATGGAGATGGGAATCCAGGAATTATGAAAAAAGATTTGAAAAATTAGGTAATATGGCCTCTCTTATGACTTTTATGCAAAATCAAGAGACAATGGTTTCCCTCTCAAGAAAAATGAGAAAAGATTTAGATTTGTTTCGTCTCTTTTTCCGTCGAAATAATAATTTTAATCGATTAGCCATTAATTCAGAACACCGTTTACCCCGCTTGTTAGATGATCAGTTTTTGATATATAAATTAATAAGTCCATCATTAAATTTCAAGCAACGGGCAAAAAAACTATTAAATTTGGAAAATATAGATGAATATTCTCTAGATAAAAATCTTTCAAAAAATCAGAAAAAAATTTTAGTTTTACGTAATTCGTTAAATTTAGAAGATATCTTACTTTCGAAACGGCGTCGAGAGTTTAGAATATTAAATTGTTTAACTTTGCAGAAAGGCAAAAATCAAAAATTAGATGACAATCTATTGAAAACCCCCCAAAGACGAGATCCTAGAGTTGTGAAAAATGCGAATAAAATAATTAAATGTTTTCTTTGGTCCAGTTATCGATTCGAAGATCTAGCTTGTATGAATCGATTTTGGTTCGGTACAATGAATGGGAGTCGATTCTCTATGTTGAAATTTCGTATGTATCCGATTGTATAATCGTCTACGCAATACAATTATCTCGCTCTAAAATAAAATGTATATATTTTATTTTAGAGCCTCGTTTTCCACGAAATTTTATACCATTATTATTATTATTATCATCATATTGCAAACATTTGATTCAAAAGTTTTAATTATGAATTTTTTATTTTTCCCCTGATTTTAGGAGAATAATTCCATGCGAAGCAATTTACTTATTCATTCATTTTCTATGCCTGGAAAAAAAGAAGGATCAATTGAATCCCAAATATTTCGTTTAACCGATCGCGTTATAAAACTTACGTATCACTTTAAAACGCATGGTAAAGACTATTCATCTCAAAGAGGTTTATGGAAAATTTTAGGTAAACGTAAACGTCTCTTAATTTATTTATTCAAAACAAATTTATCAAGTTATCAAGATTTAACTAATCAACTAGGAATTCGTAGATTAAAAAAATTGGTTATTAATTGATAATTTAACTAACTAGGAGGAAAGGTAAAAATTATGATACTTACTGGAAAAAAGGAACCAATGATAGTAAGTATGGGTCCTCATCATCCATCAATGCATGGTGTTTTACGACTGATTGTTACTCTTGAAGGGGAAAATGTTTCGGGCTGCGAACCTGTTTTGGGTTATTTACATAGAGGAATGGAGAAAATAGCGGAGAATCGAACAGTTGTCCAATATCTTCCTTATGTTACAAGATGGGATTATTTAGCTACAATGTTTACTGAAGCTATTACAGTTAATGGACCGGAAAAATTAACAAATATTCAAGTACCTAAAAGAGCTAGTTACATTCGAGTTATTATGTTGGAACTAAGTCGTATTGCATCCCATTTATTATGGCTTGGTCCCTTCATGGCCGATATTGGTGCACAAACACCCTTTTTTTACATTTTCAGGGAAAGGGAAATGATATATGATTTATTTGAGACCGCTACTGGTATGCGGATGATGCATAATTATTTTCGAATTGGAGGAGTCGCTGCAGATTTACCATATGGGTGGATCGATAAATGTTTGGATTTCTGTGACTATTTTCTACCAAAAGTTATTGAATATGAGAGACTTATAACAAATAATCCTATTTTCCTAGCACGGGTTGAGGGAGTAGGTATTATTGATAAAAATGAAGCTATAAATTGGGGTTTATCGGGACCTATGTTACGAGCTTCTGGAATTCAATGGGATTTGCGAAAAGTAGATCATTATGAGTGTTATGATGAATTGGATCGGCGGACCCAATGGCAAACAGATGGAGATTCATTAGCTCGTTATTTAGTAAGAATTGGAGAAATGAAAGAATCTACTAGAATAATTCAACAAGCTTTAAAAGCTATTCCAGGAGGACCTTATGAAAATTTGGAGGCTAGACGACTAAATAGAGAGAAAAATTCAGAATGGAATTCATTTGAGTATCAATTTATTAGTAAAAAACCGTCACCCACTCTTAAATTACCCAAACAGGAACATTATGTGAGAATAGAAGCTCCTAAAGGAGAGTTGGGAATTTTTTTAATAGGAGATGATAGTGTATTTCCTTGGCGATTAAAAATTCGACCACCTGCTTTTATTAATTTACAGATTCTTTCTCAATTGGTTAAAGGAATGAAATTAGCAGATATTATGACAATTTTAGGTAGTATAGATATCATTATGGGAGAGGTTGATCGTTAAAATGACCCTAAATAAAAATTTAGAGAAACAAATTATCCAAAATTTTTCCACATCCGTATTTTACGAAGAGTTATTCCACTTTATACAAATATTAGTTTCTATCGTCACTCTCATGTTGGGAGTTACTATAGGAGTATTAGTTATTGTATGGCTCGAAAGAAAAATATCTGCTGCAATGCAGCAACGTATAGGACCTGAGTATGCTGGTCCTTTAGGAATTATTCAATCTTTAGCAGATGGTGTGAAACTTTTTCTAAAAGAAAATATCACTCCATCACAAGGAGATTCCAGCTTATTCAATATAGGACCTGTCTTAGTCATAATACCAGTTTTTTTAAGTTACTTAGTAATTCCTTTTGAATATAATATTATATTAGCTAATTTGAGTATAGGTGTGTTTTTTTGGATTGCTGTTTCCAGTGTTGTTCCCCTAGGACTTCTTATGTCTGGGTATGGTTCAAATAATAAATATTCTTTTTTAGGTGGTTCAAGAGCTGCTGCTCAATCTATTAGTTATGAAATTCCCTTAGCTCTAAGTGTTTTATCTGTAGCTCTGCGTGTGATTCGTATAAATACCTAATTCTTTCGCTTTTCCCAAAGGATTCATTGGTAATTATCATTTTAATATATGATTGGAACTGGATAATCATATGGGTGAAATTAAACAGTATTCTATTGTTTGCAGTAAAAAATTCAATCCCGTCCTCTTTGTACGAGAGTGAAAGCTTCGTACCATTACATGGTACATTCCTAGGCAAAAGATTAGCCATCGGTGCCTAATAGCGGAAAAATCCATAAATTTGATTAAGCAATAGTGCGGAATGAGAGAAACCAAAATGCATTGGAAAGTCGGTATAAAAATATATAATAAGGACTTTACATTAGTAGAGATGCTTTAGCAGTACCTCCTTAAAATCCTACTTAAGCATATATTCCTACCTATCAAAAATGATTATCTGGAACGAAGTAATTTCTTTGCCGTTCTCGTGTAAATGACAAAAAATAATTAGTGTTTTTCAAAAAATCTAACTGTCTCTTTTCGTAAATTCGAGTTAGCGCTAGCAAAAAACTGTAAAAATAGAGATAGATTCAAACGCTTATTATAGCCGACAGAATCTCTTTGATAATTAACTATAAAAATGTTTTATATTTCAAAAATCATTGAGGAGCCGTATGAAACAAAAAGTTTCACGTACGGTTTTGAAATAGAGATATTAACAGTAATGGTAATATCGACTATAATTATCCGACAGTTTAAGTACAGTTGATATAGTTGAAGCACAATCCAAGTATGAATTTTGGAGTTGGAACGTTTGGCGTCAACCTATTGGTTTTATAGTTTTTTTGATTTCTTCCTTAGCAGAATGTGAAAGATTACCTTTTGATTTACCAGAAGCAGAAGAAGAATTAGTTGCAGGATATCAAACAGAATATTCAGGTATTAAATTTGCATTATTTTATCTTGCTTCCCACCTAAATTTATTGGTTTCTTCATTATTTGTAACAATTCTCTATTTGGGAGGCTGGCATTTTCCTATATCATTTTTTTTTAATTTAATGAATCCAGAATGGAATTCCTATATTGATAAAATCATTTATATTACCAATATAATAGTGGGAATAACTGTTACACTAGCTAAAGCATATTTATTTCTGTTCATTTGTATAATGACGAGATGGACTCTACCTAGGATCAGAATAGATCAATTATTAAATCTTGGTTGGAAGTTTCTACTACCTATTGCTTTAGGTAACTTATTGTTGACAGCATCTTTGCAAGTTTTATTACTATAAATAATTCTATTAAGTTACATAAGATTTCAAGTTTTTAAAATTAGTTCGTGAAAGACAATAATAAATTTTATTGAAGAGAAGGATTTTTTCCTATGTTTTTTTCTAAAATGACCGAATTTATGAATTATAGTCAACAAGCAATACAAGCTGCTAGATACATTGGTCAAGGGTTTATCGTTACATTAGATCACATGAATCGTTTACCAATGACTATTCAATATCCTTACGAGAAATTAATACCATCTGAACGATTTCGAGGCCGTATCCATTTTGAATTTGATAAATGCATAGCTTGCGAAGTGTGCGTACGTGTATGTCCAATAAATTTACCTGTTGTTGATTGGGAATTGCGAAAAACACTGAAGAAAAAGCAACTAAAGAGTTATAGCATTGATTTCGGAATTTGTATATTTTGTGGTAATTGCGTCGAATATTGTCCGACCAATTGTTTATCTATGACTGAAGAATATGAACTTTCAACTTATGATCGTCATGAATTAAATTATGATCAAATAGCTTTGGGTCGTTTACCCATATCCATAGTGGAAGATCCCACAATTGAAATCATTTCAAATTTAACCTCTTTATCTAAAAGAGTTATGGAAGGACATTCAAATTCAAGAAATGTAACTAACTCTTCAAATTAGATTTGGTTTTCTATTAATATATTTTCTATATTGCTCCAACCTAATATTAATACGTAAAATTTGTTGATTTTATTATACGACCTATGAAATTACCCGAATCATTTTTTGAAACTATTTTCGTCTTTATTGAATCCAGTCTTATATTGGGCAGTTTCGGTGTTGTTTTACTTAACGATATAGTTTTTTCTGCTTTTTTACTAGGATTTGTATTTGCTTCGGTGTCTCTCTCATATTTTCTTTTAGATGCTGATTTTGTCGCAAGTGCACAAATATTAATTTACGTAGGAGCTGTTAATGTTTTAATCGTATTCGCGGTCATGCTAATAAATAGAAAACAATCAGATAATAATTTTTTTTTATTTTGGACAATAGGTGATGGAATTACTGCAGTTATTTGTACTAGTATATTCGTTTTTTCGAGTAATGTCATTTCAAATACATCATGGTCTAATATTTATCTGGTTGTGAAGTCCGATAAAAATACTAAATTAATGCCAATCGAAAACATTCGCCGTATCGGATCAGAGTTGTTAACGGATTTTATTGTTCCATTCGAACTGATGTCAATAATTTTATTAATTGCATTAATCGGCGCTATTACATTGGCTCGAGGGGAGCAAATTATTGGGAAAATTGTGGAAAATAAAAAATAGGTTCTTTTCATTCCAATTATTAGAAATAATTTAAGATATTTCTTTATGTATATTTGAAAAAATTATATTTTATAAGGATTTTTACGTTAGAAAATATTCTCAATTTAAGTGCCTTCATGTTTTGCATCGGTGTCTTTGGATTAGTTACGAGTAGGAATATGGTTAGAGCACTTATGTGTTTAGAATTAATTCTCAATGCAGTTAATATAAATCTAGTTACTTTTTCCAATTTTTTGGATAATTCGGAAGTAAAAGGAGAAATTTTTTCTATTTTTATAATAGCTATTGCAGCGGCTGAAGCCACTATTGGATTAGCCCTTGTTTTAACTATTTACCGCAATAGAAAGTCAGCTCGTATTGACCAATTCAATTTGCTAAAATGGTAATGATTTTATTACAATCGATATATAAAAGAGAATATTGCTCTGTGATTAATAATCTCTTGGATTTTCAATCCATAACGAAGTTAATTCTTAGTAAGAAAAAACTCATTCTATTTTATTCAATTCAAGGTTATTCATATTCCAATGGGAGTTAAAAAAATCCAATGGCACATTCAGTCAAAATTTATGATACATGCATCGGTTGCACCCAATGTGTAAGAGCTTGTCCAACAGATGTGCTGGAAATGATATTTTGGGATGGATGTAAAGCGAATCAAATAGCATCCGCTCCTCGAACAGAAGATTGCGTAGGTCGTAAAAGATGTGAATCTGCTTGTCCAACAGATTTTTTGAGTGTACGTGTTTATTTAGGACCTGAAACTACTCGTAGTTTCGGTATCGGATATTGATTTTAATGCTATTAAATAAATAAAAACTTCGCATATTTTTTTAATAAGAACCTATTTTAATTAAAATAGGTTCTTATTAAAAAAATATTTTCCTATTTACCTCTACTATGAACCATTATCCCTGGCTAACCATAATTGTGATTTTTCCCATATTGGCAGGATTACTTATTCCTTTTCTTTCTTCCGAGGGAAATAAAATTATTCGATGGTACGCTTTAGGAGTTTGTCTCCTAGAATTTCTCCTAATTATTTATATTTTCTGTTACCAATATGAATTCAATGATAATAGTATCCAATTAAAAGAAGATTATAATTGGATCAATTTAATGGATTTTCATTGGAGATTAGGGATTGACGGGTTCTCTGTTGGACTTATTTTATTAACAGGATTTATAACAACTCTTGCTAGTTTAGCAGCTTGGCCAGTCACGCGAAATCCGCGATTATTTTATTTTTTAATGTTATCAATGTATAGTGGACAGATAGGTTTATTCGCTTCGCAAGATATTTTACTTTTTTTCTTTATGTGGGAATTGGAATTACTTCCCATTTATTTGCTGCTAATTGTTTGGGGAGGAAAACGTCGCTTATACGCAGCTACTAAATTTATTTTATATACGGCAGGTAGTTCCATTTTCACCCCAATCGGAGCCTTAATTATAGGTTTTTACAAATCTAATAGTTCTACTTTTGATTTTCAGATATTAATAAGTAAAACTTATCCTTTGGAATTGGAAGTAGTTATATACTTAAGTTTCTTAATAGCATATGCTGTTAAACTCCCAATTATACCATTTCATACATGGCTACCAGATACTCATGGTGAAGCACATTATAGCACCTGCATGCTCCTAGCAGGAATCCTTTTGAAAATGGGAGGATATGGTTTAGTTAGAATTAACATGGAATTATTACCACATGCTCATTCCCTACTTGCTCCATGGTTAGTGAGTGCCGGAGCTATCCAAATTGTTTATGGAGCTCTAAATTCTCTGAGTCAGCGGAATTTGAAAAGAAGAATAGCTTATTCTTCAGTATCTCATATGGGATTTGTACCGATAGGAATTGGATCTTTAACAAATATAGGTCTTAATGGTGCCATTTTACAGATGATTTCGCATGGCTTAATTGGTGCCTCCCTTTTCTTTCTATCAGGGATAAGTTACGAAAGAACACGTACTCTTCTTCTTGATCAGATGGGAGGACTAGCTAGTTCGATGCCAAAAATATTTACTTTATTTACTGGTTCATCAATAGCATCTTTAGCATTACCTGGTACAAGTGGTTTCGCAGCAGAATTGATGATTTTTCTAGGTGTAGTCGATAATGATGATTATTCTTTCCTTTTCAAAACAATTATTCTTCTAATTCAAGGAATTGGAATAATTTTAACTCCTATTTATTTATTATCCATGTTACGTCAAATGTTCTACGGGTATAAATCTTCCGAACTTTCAATTACATATTTTAAGGATGCTGTACCACGAGAAATTTTTATCTCCATCTTCCCATTTCCCCCAATTATAGGTATTGGTATTTATCCCAATTTCGTTCTATCCATTTGGGATAATAAAACGGATTTACTCTTGTCTCAGCGCTTTTTGCCCAATTTATGATCTTGAAGTATGAAGAAGCTTTTACTATTTGTCTCGGCCTATAATTATGACTTTAATATTTTGCTAGGATACATACATCTGAATAATAATTTCATCAATGTTTTTAGTTTCAAATAGTTTTTTCCTTTATCCAAAAACTATTTGAAACTAAATTTATGGATTATGTGGCAACCATCCGTAACTATGTAAACCTTTTCCTAGTAAATTCACGCCCAAATAGCAAATCCAAATTATAAAAAAACCTGAAGTAGCTATAATAGCTGATTGTTGCGTTCGCCAACCTTTAACCATTCGCGTATGTAAATAGGTAGCAAATATTAACCAAGTTATTAAAGCCCAAGTTTCTTTTGGATCCCAATTCCAATATGATCCCCAGGCTTCATTAGCCCAAACAGCTCCAGACAATATACCTATAGTGAGAAGGGGAAACCCAAAACTAATAATTCTGTAACTGGAATTATCTAATTCGTTTATTAATTGCCATTTCCGAAAATTTATAAAATACAAACTCTTTTCTGAATTATAGTATGTATTATTTTCTATGACTCCGTCAGAATCTTTGCGAATCAGGGAATAGAAAATATGAGTTGTATCATATTCGATTGGGGAAATTTTTCCCCGCTTAGTTGCTGCAATAATGCATAGAGTTATTGCTAACAGTGATCCACATAAAAGTGCAGAATAACTTAATATCATTGTAGTTACATGCATCATTAACCAATGAGACTGTAAAGCAGGAACCAAGGGAAGCAGTTGTTGCATTTCCTTCGGAAGACCTAAAGTAGCAAATCCATGAGCTAACATTGCACTTGGAGCAGTAATGATACCTAACCAATTATTTTTAGATTTTTTTTCTAAAATTAAATGAATTAATGTTAAACCCCAAGAGAGAAACATGGACGATTCATATAAATTACTTAAAGGGAAATGATTTGAAAGAATCCATCGAGTTGAAAGAAATATTGTTATAAATAAGAAACCAATTGTCATACCTAGATTCCCTAGAGTATTCATTCTTACATTATTAATATATAATAATTTTCCCCAATAGATTATAGTAGCAATAAATAGGCATAAAAAGGAAATATGAGCCAAAAGTTCTTCTAAAATTGTAAATGTCATAATTAAAAATTCAAAAGTTTTTATTTTGTTAAATATTTTAGTGAATAAAATATTTTTATAATTTGATTGTTAGGTAAAAACTCGAGAAGTAGTGTTTTGTGAGATAAAAATATATTTATATATAAATGTATTCTATACATATATAGATTTATCACTAACTGATTATCATCTATAATCAAAATGTTTCTGTGCCGCTACTCGGATTCGAACCGAGATGCGCTAGCACTGCTTCCTAAGAGCAACGTGTCTACCAATTTCACCATAGCGGCTTTAAACGATTCTATCAGAGAATCGTTGATTAAACAATAGTTTTAACTAATAAATTTATTAATATACGGGGTCTCGCACAGTTTGATAGTGTATCACCTTGGGGTGATGGAAGTCGTGGGTTCGAACCCCCACTACTCCGAGAAACTCTAATCAAAGAGTACTGTAATATATACTTATTTAACTTCCTTCTCAGTTAGATTAGGTATACTTTTTTAGTGGAATTTTACTTCTATTATTTTATTAGATTGATCCAGAGAATGATTCTAAGAAAGTAAAAAAAAGGAAAGTTAGAATAAGAGCAATTGAAAAATCTATAATTGGAATCTTTCCGATTGATAATACTATTATTGATAAACATCATGTGGCTTCCCGAGGGTTTTCACCCATATTTAATATAGGTGAAATTTATATAAAAGTACGATAGTGTCGTACTAAAGATAATGAAATTTTTAATTTCGTTAAAAAGTGGCTTTTTCCATGATGATATATTTAGTGATTATGAATAATTAGAAGAAAGTTATAAAAAATTATTCATAATATTTTATTACTTATCTCATTCTCTGTCTTCGGAACTAGATTCTGAAGTATCCAATAATTTTTGATTTATTGCATAATAAAAACTTTTTGAACGATTCGTTAAAATGGATTTAGCTAAAGAAAAAGCTTTTAGTGCTATTTTATTAGCTTTATTTTTCCAAATACCTCGACGAATTTTCGTTTTAGATTTTGAAGTCCGTTTCTTTGGAACTGCCATAAAAAAAAAATACCTTACTGATAAAAAGTTAAAAGAAGATTTTTTTTATATCTTCTTATTTCTTGGTTGCGAAGGAAAAATAGAAAATTTTGAAGATTATATATTTTTTATTCGAGACAATATCTTCTATATTATTAGTACATCTCCTCCCCGTTCAAAAAAATTGAATCAACAACAAATCGCGTTGATTTTTGTCTGTGACCCAATTTACGCCGTGTCTTCTTCTTAGAAATCATTTTATAAATTGTAATTTTCTTTTCAAGATAAGGATGAAGAATTCGACCTTTAACTACAGCACCTTTTAACCATGGATATCCTATATCTATATTGGATTTTTGGCGGATCATTAAAACACGATAAATTAATATTTTAGTATTTTGCTCCAATTTGCTAGATGTTAGTGAAGCAAAATGACGGATATTATAAAATCTTCCAGGTTCTACACGGAGTTGCTGACCTCCGGTTTCAATTATTGCATATGTACTCATTCGAAATTTTCTAATAATTTTGTTAGTTTATTGTGAATAAAAAATAGTGTTGCGACGAAATTTTATCAAAAGTATATTCGAAACTGAAAAATTTTTTAAATTATATCTTTAACTTCGGAAAAGAAAAGATATAATAATGTTAGTATATTCTATATTTTCATTACGGATTTATAATATTTTCTATATATATTATATATAATTGAAATGAGGGAATTATACATTTTTATTTACATATCCTTATAAACTACCAATTATACTTCGTACAGGAAGTTTTTTCATACAAAAAACCAGTTATGGAACTTTTATTTCAAAATGTTTGGCTTGTTCCCTTATTGCCCTTTTTGGCGTCAATTTTATCGGGATTAATTTTATTCTTTTTTCCACGTTCTATGGGAAAAAGTCGTCACATATGTTCGTTTATGAGTATCTCATTCCCAACTATAGCAATGATTATATCTTTTCAAACTTTCTGGCAGCAAATAACAGGTAGTCCGATTCATCAATTTTTTCTGTCCTGGATCCTTAGTAAAACCGTAATTTTAGAAATAGGTTATTTGATTGATCCATTGACTTCGATCATGCTAATCTTAGTAACTACAGTAGGAGTTACAGTTATGATTTATAGTGAGAGTTATATGTTTCACGATCAAGGTTATATAAGATTTTTCTGCTATTCAAGTCTTTTTACTGCTTCTATGTTAGGATTAGTTCTTAGTCCGAATTTGATACAAATATATATTTTTTGGGAATTAGTTGGGATGTGTTCTTATTTGCTAATTGGGTTTTGGTTTACTCGACCTAGTGCAGCTGACGCCTGTCAAAAAGCTTTTGTAACAAATCGTATAGGAGATTTTGGTTTATTACTTGGTATTTTGGGATTTTATTGGATCACAGGTAGTTTTGAATTTCAACAACTATCTGAAAGAGTTTTTAAATTACTCGCTAATAATCAAATGAGTATTGTTTTTATCAATATATGTGCTATTCTCTCCTTCCCCGGTCCAATCGCAAAATCGGCACAGTTTCCACTTCATATATGGTTGCCCGATGCCATGGAAGGACCCACTCCTATTTCCGCTCTTATTCATGCAGCAACTATGGTTGCAGCAGGTATTTTTTTAGTTGCTCGAATGTTTCCTCTTTTTGAGATGTTACCTCTTGTTATGGGAATAATTTCGTGGGTTGGAGCAATCACCGCTATATTAGGAGCTGGTATTGCCGTTACCCAGAAAGATTTGAAAAAAAGTTTGGCTTATTCCACGATGTCGCAACTAGGATATATGATTCTGGCTCCAGGTATAGGATCTTATAAAGCGGGTTTATTTCACCTTATTACACATGCTTATTCAAAAGCTTTGCTATTTTCGGGGTCGGGTTCTGTTATTCATTCTCTTGAACCGATAGTAGGGTATCATCCGGATAATAGTCAAAACATGAATCTTATGGGTGGTTTAAGAAAATATATGCCAATTACTGCGTTAACCTTCCCATTTGGAACACTATCTCCCCGTGGTATTCCACCCTTTGCTTGTTTCTGGTCCAAAGATGAAATCCTTATAAATAGCTGGCTACATTTTCCCATTTTAGGGTTCATAGCTTTTTTTACAGCTGGATTAACTGCTTTTTATATGTTTCGTATATACTCATCAACTTTTGAGGGTGACTTTAGAGGTCACATATTTAATAGAAAATACCAAGATTTTTCTTCCGTTTCAATATGGGGAGGAAATAAAGTATCGAAGAAGATTGAACAGGATAAAAAAATTTTTTTAAATAGGTCACTAACAGAAAATCTCCTGTCTCCTAAAGAATCTGATACTAATATGTTATTTGCATTGATTGCATTAGCAATTCCTACTTTGTGCATAGGCGTAATAGGAGAGTTTTTTCCACAAGAACAACTTGATTCTGATTTTCTTTCCAATTGGTTGCATTTATCTGTGAATTCTCTACAGGAGACTCATTCAGAAAAATTTACTGAACTTTTGGAAAATGCAATACCATCTATCACTATAGCTTCTATTGGAATATTAATTGCTTTTTCCTTATACGGATCTGAATTTTATGGAACGATTATCCTATTAAAATTGAAAAAATTGAAATTTTCAATTTTTGTTTCGAAATCTTCTTTTCTTTATGATTGGTCGTATAATCGAGGCTATATCG